TCGCGCCACGGAATGAATCAAAGAACTGAAGACGTTTCCAATACCGACAGCAGCTCCCGCTGAAGCAATTGTAGCAGCTCCGGCACCCATTGATTTTGCACCTTCTAACATCAAAACTTTAGAATTATCGTCACGCTTTTAATGATTTCATGTTATGGATTCCTTGTCGATCCTTTCCACCCAAAAAAGGGGTCCTGTCCTCGAGACGACTCAAACTACAACCGATATTTCACTAACCAATTAATTAACCCCAAGCAAGCGGAGGGGAGACCCGGAGCGAGCAAGAGAGCAAGCGGAGGCTAGACCGGAGCGAGCAAGCGAGAAAACGGAGAAAGCGCAGACGCGCGCGTAGGCGTGAGAGCCAGCAAGCGAAGGTCCGGAACGACCCTACGCGCGCGTCGTCTTGTTTTGTTGCTAGCGCGCGGAGGCTTTCTATCGAAAGCCGTAGCTTGCTGGCTCTCATAGAATAGAAAGCCGGAGCAGCAAGCGAGAAAACGTAGAGCGCAGACGCGCTTGTAGTTTTCGAGCCGTAGCTTGCTAGCAACCGAGAAAACAACAAGTACGCTAGCGCGTGTAGGGTATACCCAGCAAGCGGAGGCGAGCAAGCCGTAGCGAGCAAGAGAGCAAGCTACGGCTCTCAAGCCGGAGCGCGCTAGCAACAAAACAAGAAGACGCGCGCGTAGGCTTTCTATCTCAAGCCGTAGCTTGCTTGCTCGCGTAGGGTCCTTTCGGACCGGAGCTCGCTGGCTCTCAAGCCGTAGCGCGCGTCTGCGCGCTCCGTTTTCTCGCTTGCTCCCCGGAGCTTGCTTTCTCGTTCGCTAGCTAGCTTGTAGTTTTCGAGCTTGGCATCTTTCTCTTAGACTCCGCTTTCCCTCTTTTTTCTCTATTCCATTTTCTCTATTCTTTTTTTTATTTCCATCTCGTCCTTCGGACCCTCGTTCCTTTTCTCTTGGGCATTTCACTTGGAATGCAGTGCATTCTTTTCGATCTTGTATCCTAGCAAGCGTAGGCTAGAACGGAGCGAGCAAGAGAGCAAGCGGAGGGGAGCGGGAAAACGTAGTTTTCTCGCTTGCTGCTCCGGCTTGAGAGCCAGCAAGCGTAGGTGCTGAAAGCCGGAGCGCGCCAAAGAGCAAGCGTAGGGTCCGAAGGACGAAGCGCGCCAAAGAGCAAGCTCCGGGGAGGAAGGACCGTAGGCTTGCTCTCTGGCAAGCGTAGGCTTGAGATAGAAAGCCGGAGCGCGCCGATTCTTTTCTTGCTAGCGCGCGTAGGCTCGAAGAGTTCGCTTGCTGCTACGGCTTGAGAGCCAGCAAGCGTAGGCTCGAAAGCCGGAGCGCGCTAGTGCGCGCGTAGTTTTCTCGCTTGCTCTCTGGCTCGCTTCGCTTCCAGCGCCTCTGCTTGCTGGCTCTCAAGCCTACTACGCGCGCTAGCGCGCTTTCCGTTTTCGAGCTTGCTTCGCATAGGCTACACACGGTGCGGTACACTGAACACCAAGCCAATCTCGACGAAGCTTATTCAGCTAATCCGAAGATTAGACACAAATGGAAGAATGAACACAACCAACATCTCTTCATTGTTCCAGTCACCACAAGATCACTACTCCAAGAAAGTAGTAGAATTGATATCCCCCGACGTTGGGATCTAAGCCTAAATTCAAGCCAAATTCGAAACATGTTCACTTATGTTATAAGAACATAGTTGCTAGAAGAATGGCAGACGAAATTGTCTTCGGTACAAGCTCGAAAACAACAAGCGCGCTAGCTAGCAAAGCGGACTCTATACAAGCGCGCTAGCGAACGAGAAAACGTAGAGCGCGCTTGTAGTTTGAGAGCCAGCAAGCAGAGGCGCTGGAAGCGGGGAGACCCGTAGCGCGCTAGCAAAGGTAGAAAACAACAAGACGCGCGCTTCGGCTTTCTATCTCAAGCCTACGCTTGCCAGAGAGCAAGCCTACGGTCCTTCCGGACCTTCAAGTGAAGGGGAGGTCCGGAACGACCGACCCTACGCGCGCCAGAGAGCAAGCGAAGGTCCGAAAGGACCCGAAGCGAGCCAGAGAGCAAGCGAGAAAACGGAGCGCGCACTAGCGCGCTCCGGCTTTCGAGCCTCCGCTTGCTGGCTCGAAAGCCGTAGCAGCAAGCGAGAAAACGGAGCGCGCACTAGCGCGCTCTTTCGAGCCTCCGCTTGCTCTTTGGCGCGCTTCGCTTCCAGCGCCTACGCTTGCTGGCTCTCAAGCCGTAGCAGCAAGCGAGAAAACGGAGCGCGCACTAGCGCGCTCTTTCGAGCCTCCGCTTGCTCTTTGGCGCGCTTCGCTTCCAGCGCCTACGCTTGCTGGCTCTCAAGCCGTAGCAGCAAGCGAACTCTTCGAGCCTACGCGCGCTAGCAAGAAAAGAATCGGCGCGCTCCGGCTTTCTATCGAAAGCCGTAGCTTGCCAGAGAGCAAGCCTACGGTCCTTCCTCCCCGGAGCTTGCTCTTTGGCGCGCTTCGCTTCCAGCGCCTACGCTTGCT